TACTTGGACTAAAAAGCAAGTAAGCGTAATCCCCCCTAGACAATAAAATATGTTAACATGAGGGGGAACGTACTTACTAGTTACATCGTCCGCAATCGCCTGGATCTCGAGACGCTCTTCGAACCAATCATAGACTTTATTGAGATAGGTAACCCAAAGCCAGGGACCCCCCTCCGAGAACTGTATATGAGAATTTCATCTCGTACAGCTCAAACAAAAGCACCCCCCTACTTTATTCCAACTTTATTAGATTAGTTGAAAGGGATATGGAATACAAAGTTTGAAACTTACAAACACTCTGCTTCAATCTTCTCTGAAGATAGGAAAGAGTCAAAAGCGGAAAGCTCCTCTTTGTGGTTAGAATGCTAAAAATCAAGTCGGCTTGTCCGTATTTATGTTGATCGTTAGGAGCCTTTTGAATCCTCTCTTTACCTATTTCTTTGAGTTATTTATTGTCCTTTTTTTCTCTTATTTGTGTATAATTTTCATTTTTTTTTTTTTAATGTGCCCTTTCTCTTGTTTTCTTTATTCTTTTTTTCTATTATATAGTATAGGAATTCTCTTGTTAAAACCCTATGAATCGATTGAAACCTCAGACTCATACTCGAACCGCGATGATTCCACAAACCCTGCAATTCAACCGAAATCCAAGGATTCTATGAGTAAGAAGCGTTGGATCATCACTTAGTCAATGAGTCAATGAATGGATCTAATGACTAAAAAAAAAAAAAAAGAAAGCGACTTTCGCCCCCTCCCTTTGAAGCGTAAACGGGGATTGGAAAGAGGGAAAATCTTTGAATTTCTAACTTTTCATTCTTTGGAAAATCCTTTTGAGTCCGGCTGCGGGGTCTGAATACTAAGTATGAATCATAGTTCGAATACTTTGTGATCTTCATTCCGTGCTCCGGATACTAGAATGAATATCCGACGAGGTAAAAGCACCTATCTCAAGATGACAGACCCCCTCTCTGTATACTATAGAATCCATTGTAACAAGTCACACACTCATATTCCGGGAATGCAAAAAGAAAACAAAAAATCCGCGATCGAACTGCCCGAACAGGCTGGGATTAAAATCCTAGACCTAACAGCTTCGCTTTGTATTGAAAGTATTGAAAAACGGGGACTTTGTGATTTTTATGAGTCTAATTCGTCTAATTCATCGAAATTCCGTCCAGTAAAACGGAGGAATTATAAATCTCTAAAAGGATGGATAGGAATATCGTAAATAGAGCCATTGCGACACCCATAAAAGGAGCAGTTCCCCACCCAGGAGCTACTTTACCATATTCCGAATTCAAAGGTTTCAATAAACTCCCTACATTAGTTCGTCTTGGACCGGATCGAGAACTATCCTCAACGCTTTGTGTAGCCATATACCCTATTCTTTTTTTTGTATTCATTGAGATCTGTTGACTTTGTATACCATTCCGTTGTAAATAAAATAAATGATCTTATCACAGATCTAGCATGGTCTTGAAATTCTAGAATAATGGAAACAGCAACGCTAGTCGCCATCTCTATATCTGGGTTACTTGTAAGTTTTACTGGGTATGCCCTATATACTGCTTTTGGGCAACCCTCTCAACAACTAAGAGATCCATTCGAGGAACACGGGGACTAGTTGAAGTTACGGGCCTCCCTGATATATTATTAGGAGGCTCATTACTTCAATTTTACCATAATGAAAAAAATGAAAAATTTGTTCATTTTTTCGTTGGAACCTTGGGCGGTTCTCGAAAAAAGATCGCGAAAAAAATTATTCCTAGAGTCGAGACTAAGAGGAATGTATAAACCAATGCTTCCATAAATTTGATCGTGGTTTAAAATTATAGCTTCCCTACCTACCTGTTTATTTTGGATCTCGGATAAAGATTAAAGAAGTACAGACCCGGAAAGGGCAGCGATTCCAATCCAAATTTCTCGACTACTCTACTACTTTCCTAACCCCATCTATCCGCGATGCCCCCTAACTTTGGGCCAAATCACAAAAGAAAAAAAAAAAAAGAAAAGAATCGACCAATGCTGTGTTGTATCAGACTGACTGTTTTTTTGTGGTTGGATCGCCAAGTTTTTGGAATGCCCCAAATTCTACTTGAGCATCCAAATCCGGGTCAATGCCAGCGAAAACGTCTCTGAACAAGGTTCTAGCACCATGCCAAATGTGTCCAAAGAAGAAGAGAAGAGCAAATGAAGCATGTCCAAAAGTAAACCAACCCCTTGGGCTGCTACGAAAAACGCCATCGGATTTCAAAGCAGCACGGTCTAGCTCAAAAATTTCACCTAATTGAGCGCGTCTGGCGTATTTTTTCACAGTCGCAGGATCGCTATAAATGACTCCATTGAGTTCGCCGCCATAGAACTCAACAGTTACACCTACCTGTTCGACACTATACTTGGATTCTGCCCTTCGAAAAGGAACATCGGCTCTAACAATTCCGTCTCCGTCGACCAAAACTACCGGAAATGTTTCAAAAAAGGTGGGCATACGACGTACAAAGAGTTCGCGCCCTTCTTTATCTCTAAAGATAGGGTGTCCTAACCACCCAAGAGCTATTCCATCCCCGTTGTCCATTGAGCCCGCTCTGAATAACCCCCCCTTTGCTGGATTATTACCAATATAATCGTAAAAGGCCAATTTTTCAGGAATTTTAGCCCAAGCTTCTGATAAACTTTGATTTTCGGCCAGTCCCGCACCAACTCTTCGATATATTTCTTGCTGAAAGTATCCTTGATCCCATTGATAACGAGTGGGTCCAAACAATTCGATTGGGGTAGTTGCTGAACCATACCACATAGTTCCAGCAACAACAAAAGCTGCAAAAAAGACAGCAGCAATACTACTGGAAAGGACGGTTTCAATATTGCCCATACGCAATCCTTTGTATAAACGCTGGGGCGGACGTACACTAAGATGGAATAGGCCTGCCAATATGCCCAATGTACCCGCTGCAATATGATGAGAGGCTATTCCTCCCGGAACAAAAGGATCAAAACCGTCCACACCCCAAGCTGGATTTACGAATTGCACCCTTCCGGTTAATCCGTAAGGATCGGACACCCATATCCCAGGACCATACAATCCTGTTACATGAAATGCACCAAACCCAAAGCAAGCCACCCCTGAGAGAAATAAATGAATTCCAAAGATCTTGGGCAAATCCAAAGAGGGTTTTCCTGTACGTTCATCAGAAAAGATTTCTAGATCCCAATACACCCAATGCCAGATAGCTGCCAAAAAGCACAAGCCAGAAAACACAATATGTGCACCGGCCACACCCTCATAACTCCAAATACCCGGATTTGTGATAGTCCCTCCTGTGATACTCCAACCACCCCAGGAAGTGGTTATTCCTAAACGAGTCATGAAAGGTATAACGAACATACCCTGCCTCCACATTGGATCAAGAGCGGGGTCAGAGGGGTCAAAAACTGCCAATTCATATAAAGCCATCGAACCGGCCCAACCAGCAACCAGAGCCGTATGCATTATATGGACAGAAAGCAAACGGCCGGGATCATTCAATACAACGGTATGAACACGATACCAAGGCAAACCCATGGAAATACCCCTTATAGCAATGGAGAATAGGCGCTATAGTAACTTTATTGCATTGTAAAAATAGACCCCCTCCCTTACCGTGAATTCTTTCGGAGAAAGATTACTATTTGCTCAAAATCTTTTAGTAATAATAATATAAAAATAGAAATAGAGCAGTTTGGTTCGTAGGAACTAAAGAGAAGCAGATCTATTCTATACCCGATAAGTATCAATACGCAATGGGGATTGATTCCACTTTCTATTTCTATGAGGGAATGCTTTCATATTTTTTCATCATTTAAAGCAAAAAAACAAAAAGGCCACTTTGTTTCGTAAGAATTTTACTTTCTTTATTCTGTTCTGTCTTCATAAGGCAGGCATTGTCATAATATAAAAGATCGTGTTTGAGTGGTTTTTTCTATTGAGAATGTATTGAGAACCAGTAAGAGGCTTGTGGTATTGACGGGAGGGCAGAGGGATGGTTTTCTTAGGGATGGTTTTCCGAACCTTCGTATTCGTCTGGATACGAGCCTTGGAATGAAAGAAAAAAAATTCCGAATCCGCTTTCAAGGGGACAGGGAAGAGAAAAGAAAAAGAGAAGAAAAAAGGGGTAGGGGTTTTTTTGGACTATTTTTAGGAAGATGAAAATGAAGATTTAGATGAAAATGCAGATTTAGATGAAAATGAAGATTTAGAGGGATATGAATATGAGTATGTATATGAATATGAAGGTTCAGATTCAGATTAAGTTTTAACTTCCCGAAACGAAATAACAAGGCATAATTATAATAAGCCTCCTTATAGATAGAGGCAAAAAGGATTTATATGAATATGACTTACCATCCGATGAGGTCACTTTGCCGATTTTTGATACGTATAAGGGTTCCCTTCACCTTCAGCTTTTTTAAAAAACCCAATTTTGAGGGTAATAAATATGAAAATGAATATGAATATGACTACTCATATGAATATGAATATGACTACTCATATGAATATGAATATGAATACGAAAATGAATATGAAAATGGAGATTTATATTTAGATGAAAATGCATATTTAGATGAAAATGGATGTAAATATGAGTATGTATATGTATATGAATATGAATATGCATATTCAGATTCAGATTAAGTTTTAACTTTTCAAAAAAAAAAAATAATCCTATTTATAAAAAAAAAAAATAATCCTATTTATAAAAAAAAGAGTAAAAAAGCATTTATATGACCTACCATCCTATCAGGGTACCCTCTATTCATCGCGAGATAACGACTTGGTATGGTATATAAATATGGTAACATATGAAGAGTAAGAACTAGCATTCTTATTGAGACTAGAATAGAACTCATAGGCAAGAAAATCGATTTATGGCTGAAACCCCAATTGCAGTATATGAATATTGAAGGTGCAGATTCAGATTAATTTTTAACTTCCCGGAAGGAGATAACAAAGCATAATTTTAATAAGCCTCCTTAGAGGCGGAAATATTTTATATGAATATGAGGAGGTACCATCCAATGAAGTCACTTTTCCGATTTTTGATACGTGTAAGGGTTCCCACCTTCAGCTTTTTTAAAAAACCCAATTTTGAGGATAATAAATATGAAAATAAATATGAATATGACTACTCATATGAATATGAATATGACTACTCATATGAATATGAATATGACTACTCATATGAATATGAATATGAATACGAAAATAAATATGAAAATTATGAATATTCATACGAAGATAAATACGAAAATGGAAATTTATATTTAGATGAAAATGAATATTTAGATGAAAATGGAAATTTTTATTTAGAGGAAAATGAATATTTAGATGAAAATGGATGTAAATATGAGTATGTATATGTATATAAATATGAATATGACTACTCATATGAATATGAATACGAAAATAAATATGAAAATTATGAATATGAATACGAAGATAAATACGAAAATGGAAATTTATATTTAGATGAAAATGCATATTTAGATGAAAATGGATGTAAATATGAGTATGTATATGTATATGAATATGAATATGCATATTCAGATTCAGATTAAGTTTTAACTTTTCAAAAAAAAAAAATAATCCTATTTATAAAAAAAAGAGTAAAAAAGCATTTATATGACCTACCATCCTATCAGGGTACCCTCTATTCATCGCGAGATAACGACTTGGTATGGTATATAAATATGGTAACATATGAAGAGTAAGAACTAGCATTCTTATTGAGACTAGAATAGAACTCATAGGCAAGAAAATCGATTTATGGCTGAAACCCCAATTGCAGTATTGACACACAAAAGGGATCGGTTAGTCAATAATAATCAATATACCTTTAATGTCGAATCAGGATTCACTAAGGCAGAACTAACGTCACTCTTCGGTCTTAATGGCAAGGTAATAGCTATGAATAGTCATCGACTCCCGGGAAAGGGTAGAACGAGAACACGAAAAAGAAAGGGACCCATTAGGGGACATAGAATACATTACAAACGTATGATCCTTACGATTCAACCGGAACCTGGTTATTCTATTACACCCCCTATACAGAAAAAGAAAAGAACTTAAAAAAAAAATACTTAATACCATGGCGATACATTCAAAAAAAACGTATACCCCGGGCGCACGCACACGCAATGGAGCCGTAGACAGTCAAACGAAACCCAATCCACGAAATCGTTTGATCTATGGACAGCGTCGTTGTGATAAGGGTCGTAATGCCCGAGGAATCATTACTGCAGGGCATAGAGGGGGGGGCCATAAGCGTCTATACCGTAAAATCGATTTTCGACGGAACAAAAGGGGCGTATACGGTAGAATCGTAAGGATAGAATACGATCCTAATCGAAATGCAGATATTTGTCTCATACACTATGGGGATGGGGAGAAGAGATATATTTTACATCCCAGAGGGGCTATAATTGGAGATACCATTGTTTCTGGTACAGGAGTTCCTATAAAAATGGGAAATGCCCTACCTTTGACCAATATTCCCTTAGGCACGACTATACATAACATAGAAATCGCACGTGGAAAGGGTGGACAATTAGCTAGAGCAGCGGGTGCTGTAGCGAGACTGATTGCAAAAGAGGGGAAATCGGCCACATTAAAACTACCCTCTGGGGAGGTCCGTTTGATATCCCAAAACTGCTGGGCAACACTCGGACAAGTAGGGAATATTGGAGTGAACCAGAAAGCTTTGGGTAGAGCCGGATCTAAATGTTGGCTAGGGAAGCGTCCTGTAGTAAGAGGATCCGCCATGAACCCTGTAGATCATCCTCATGGGGGTGGTGAGGGGAAGGCCCCGATTGGTAGAAAAAGCCCCTCAACACCGTGGGGACATCCTGCACTCGGAATAAAAACTCGAAAAAGGAATAAATATAGTGATACTTTTATTCTTCGTCGCCGTAGTAAAAGTATATAGGCGAAAGAATCCATTTTTTTCATCGGCTTTAAAAAAGAAAAAAAAAAAGAAAAAAGTTTCAATTTTAATAAATTCAATAAATTGAAATTTTCTTTATTTTCAAAATTGAAAAAAGAAAAGAAGGAGTAATTTATATTGTACGACTCATTCCAAAAAAAATCTTTTGTAGCGAAGCATTTATTAAAAAAAATAGAGAAGCTTACCGACAAGGGCGAGAAAGATTCTCTAAAAACATGGTCGCGGGCATCTACCATTATACCTGCAATGGTCGGATACACCATTTATATCCATAATGGAAAGGTGCATTTGCCTATTCCTATAACCCACTCTATGCTAGGTTTTAAATTGGGAGAATTTGTACCTACCAGAAATTATGATAAAGAGGCTGTTCTAAGCAAAAGCGATACGAAATCCCGTGCTAAATCTCGTCGTTTAAAAAAATGAATATAGATAATTATCGTTGATTAGTGAGAGGAGGGGGTCCCCTTTATGAAAAAAAAAAAAAAGACGAAGCGATATACAGAAGTATCGGCTTTGGGTAAATATATCTCGATGTCTGCTAACAAAGCGAGAAGAGTGATTGATCAGATTCGTGGACGTTCCTACGATGAAACACTTATGATACTAAAATTCATGCCTTATCGAGCATGCGATCGAATTTTAAAATTAATTTCTTCCGCAGCAGCAAATGGTATTCGCAATATGAATTTCGACAAAAGAAGTTTAATCCTTAGTAAAGCCGAAGTCAACGAGGGTCCTAGTGTGAAAAAAATGAAACCTCGCGCAAGGGGGCAGGGTTATCCGATAAAAAGACCCACTTGTCATATAACTATCGTATTACGAGACAAATCTTTAAATGAAAAATATGAGGAATATCGCAGAAAACCATGGGCACTAATGGAAGCAGAAAACCGCGGGTACTAATTACTAATGGATTCGATAAAAAAAAATAAACACACCCATATGACATGTGATTATATATATACTATGTATAGTAGCGAGGTATTATGGCACGAAAAATAAATCCACTCGGATTCAGACTTGGTACAACCGAAAAGCATCATTCTGTTTGGTTTGAACAACCAAAAAATTATTGCAAGGGCCTACAAGAAGATAAAAGAATACGAGACTGCATTAAGAATTATATAGACAACCGTAGAAAGAAAAGCGAACCCATGAAGAATTTAATTACACGCATACAGATTGAAAAACATATTGAAAAACAAATCCATCTTACTACAGTCATAATCTTTATGGGATTCCAAGAGTTATTCGAAGAAAAACCTACAAAAAGAGGCAAAAAAGAGGATGAACTTCGCCACATAAAAGAATTAAGCGAATTAAAGGTAAATGTCGAAAAAGCACTTGACCCGAACCTGAGGCGAAACCGAGAACTGAAGGTTGTTATTAGAAACATTTTAAATCCTTTTGTAGACCCCAATATTCTTGCAGAATTGCTAGCCCACCTATTAAAGAAAAGAATTCCATTTCGCAAAGCAATGAAAAGAGTTATTGAATTAGCCAAAAAAGCGCATACAAAAGGAGTTAAAGTACAAATTGCAGGACGTATTGACGGAAGAGATATTGCACGTGTCGAATGTCTTCTACAGGGTAGAATTCCTCTACACACAATTCGCGCTAAAATTGATTTCTGTTCTACTAGAGTTCAAATGCGTTATGGGGTCTTAGGCATCAAAATTTGGATCTTTTCAGATACAGATAGGCAATTCGAAAAATAGACCTGTCCTTCCATTTCTATCCAAAAAAAATGCCAAGGCCCCCGTTCTTTTTTTGGTCAAACAAACCAATACTTATCCACGATTCCATAGTGGAATAGTGGAATCAATTACAAACGAAAAAGAGAGGGGGTTCTTTTTATGCAACACATCTGGAATTTCCTTTTAAAGGTCGTTGCCGCCGTCTGGCGCGTCGTTCAAGCATCCATTCTATGGATGAAGCTGCGGCTTTTTATTCTGTGGCTGAAGGAGTCTCCTCTATTTTGGAATATACTTTTGCCGTTATTTGAGTGTTACCCGTCACTCTTTGCGGTGGCGCTGATGCTCTTCCTATACTGGTTTGCGTTTTGGCGACGCCCCGCAAAGAGTAGGAGAGAAAGATATTTTTGTCTCCTTTCGCGGGTCCTACTAGTTATTTTTTGCCTCCTTCTCTATTATGTCAAGTAGATTCAACTTGACTTAAGAGGGAGTAGAGGGGGTTTTTCTATAGGCTATTTATTGGTTTACATTATCCATATCCAGTCCCCTTAACCAAACCAATACTTATCCACGATTCCATAGTGGAATAGTGGAATCAATTACAAACGGCCCAAAAGCACAGGAGTGTTTGTTATGGTAAAACTTCGTTTGAAACGCTGTGGGCGGAAGCAACGAGCCGTTTATCGAATCGTTGCAATTGATGTTCGAGCCCGAAGAGAAGGAAGGGATCTTGGAAAGGTGGGTTTTTATGATCCGATAAACAATAAAACCCGTTTAAACGTTCGTACTATTTTTTATTTTCTTGAAAAAGGCGCTCAACCCACTGGAACTGTTCATGATATTTTAAAGAAGGCGGGGGTTTTTGAGAAACTTCGTCTTAAGCATTCTTTTGAGAAACTTCTTATTACTCATTAAGCATTCTTAAGCTTAAGCAAAAGACTTCCCCTTTTTGAAATACAACAAGGGAGGGTCTGGGCAGCTTGTATATAGCCTTGTATACATTTTTTCTACTTTATAAGGACTCCGTTAGATTTATAGTTCTATTTTTTCTTTTCAATTTAGACTTCATTTCATATATTTTAATATTTATTAGTATACGTATACGGTGTTCTAAAAGGGCAAAACCCTTTTTTATTGATTCATATTCATATGGTGTCATAGCGTGAATGAAAAAAAGATTAACCGAATATTTCAAGTAATTCGATTTTCTAAAATTTTTACATACTTTCGTTTCGATGAGTGAGTTTTGTTTGAACTTTATTATCAAAACAAATAGTAATAAATCATAAAAAAAGGGGGGGTTGAGCTTGCTTGTTCCCCCTTTTTTTTTAATTGATATCCGTTGAATAAGAATAAACCTCATCCCTTTCTCTTGATTTTGTGCCTATACATACCCGGTTTTTGTGTCTATGAAATGCCAATTCAATAATGGAATAGAAGTCCTTAGCTTAGTTCTTTTTTTCATTGGATTCTTTTTTCATTTTTCAATAGACACATTAATCTATTGAATCTATTGATAATGGCGTGTCGAAGAAATAGAATTTTATCCTGTATGTATAAAAGGACCTATTTATCTCCGTTCCATAGATTATTTTTACTTTACTTCATTCAAAAGCAAATACTGGGTTCGTCTGATTTTCTCTGATACCGGAAGTCCTTTTTGTGTGATATAATAATTTTGATTTTCAAAAAGAAAAAGAAAGTAGACAAGGATAAGAATGGATGGCATGCGGGAGGGGCCCCCTAAATTTGTGCGGTACTTTTTTATTAGCTGAAAATGAAAAGTTCTTGTATTTTCATCTGCTCTTTTTATGTTCAGAATGGGTTATGATTTTTGTCTTCTTAGTCTTTAGTTTAATGTTTTTTTTGTGTCGTGCAATTTCATCTCTTTTTTCTTTTTTTTATTCCGATTCTATCTACGCATTTTTTGTCTTTTTTTTATTAGGGTTGCTAACTCAACGGAAGAGTACTCGGCTTTTAAGCGCAGCTAGCGCCTTTTACACATTTTTCTTTTTAAAAAGCAGGGATTCGTCCATACCAATACCACGGGTAGGGTTTGGTATTTGTAAGACCGCGACTGATCATGAGTCGAAAAAAGAGCATGTCGTATCTATCAATGGAGAATTCTGCGAATCTTTTAGGCTCGGCGAATCCCTACAAAAGTTTCTTTTAATTTTGAAAAGAGTTTATGGGGGGGTCGAGTGAATAAAAGAAGTGGATAGAGTCAATCCCGTAGTCTAAATCTAACTTTCGATAAGAAAAAAAAAAGCAAGGAGCTTCTATTTGAATGATTACCCGATCTAATTACTAATGAAAAGTGAAAAAGATATGAGTACCCTAGTACCTGGGACGGGTGGGTAGTGGATTATCGGTTTTTTTATGAGTCCTAAATATTATTAGATATTATCTAGTCCCATTAGGGGTTTGAGATGGATGTGTGGAAGAAGCAGTATATTGCTATTGATAAAGCTTTTTCTTTTTTTTTTCCAAAACCAAAAGATCGATTGAGCTGAAAAAATAAAGGATTTCTAAGCATCTTCTTATCCTATAACAAACATAAACCAATTCAATGAAAGGTTATAAGAGAGGGTATAGAATCCGTCCGTGAGTCTACTACTTTACTTGTCCCCGAGGTATCCATTTTTTGTTTACCCTAATACCTTGTTTTGCCTCTATCGCACTATGTAGCATTTGATAACCCAAGGAATATTCCCCACCCTCGGTTCAATTCAAGGCGAGTTTCATTCAAATGGAAGAATTTCAAGGATATTTAGAATTCTATAGATCTCGGCAACAAGATTTTCTATACCCACTCATCTCTCGGGAGTCTATTTATGGACTGGCGCATGATCATGGTTTAAATAGATCTATTTTGTTGGAAAATGCCAGTTATGACAATAAATCTAGTTCACTCGTTGTGAAACGTTTAATTGCTCGAATGTATCAACGGAACCCTTTGAGCATTTGTCCTAATGATTCTAACCAAAATCCATTTATTGGGCACAATAAGAATTTGTATTCTCAAATGATATCAGAGGTATTTGCAGATATTGGGGAAATTCCACTTTTTCTGCAATTAGTATCTTCTTTAGAAGGGCAAGAAATAACGAAATCTCTTAATTTACGATCAATGCAGTCAATATTTCCCTTTTTAGAGGACGAATGCTCCCATTTAAATTATGTGTCAGACGTATTAATACCCCACCCTGCCCATCTGGAAATCCTGGTTGAAGCTCTTCGTTATTGGGTGAAAGATGCCTCTTTCCTGCATTTTGTACGGTTCTTTCTCTATGAGTATTGGACTTGGAAGAGTCTTCTTATTCCAAAAGGACCTAGTTCCTTTTTTTCAAAAAAAAATGCAAGATTGTTCCTCTTCCTATATAATACTCATGTATGTGAATATGAATCCATCCTCCTTTTTCTTCGCAAAAAATCTTCTCATTTCCGATCAACATCTTATGGAATCCTTCTTGAGCGGATTATTTTCTATAAAAAGACGGAAGGTCTTGTAGCTATCTTTGCGAATCCTTTTGAGCGCATTCCGCGGTTTTTCAAGGACCCCTTCATTCATTATGTTAGATATCAAGGAAAATACATTCTGATTTTAAAAGACATGCCTCTTCTGATGAATAAATGGAGATATTATCTTTTCAAGTTATGGCAATGTCATTTTTATGTATGGTCTCAACCAGGAGGGGTTCGTATAAACAAATTATCCCAATATCCCCTGAACTTTATGGGTTATCTTTTCAGTCTGCGACCAATTCCTTTGGTGGTACGGAGTCAAGTATTAGAAAATTCATTTCTAATAGACAGTGCTATG